ATACAGAAAAAAGTAGTTATCATGCCTTTTTCTGATGAATCATATAGTTTTACGATTTCATCGAAAAATAAGGTTATCAAATGAATTGTAATTACAATTGAAACCATCGAAAAAGAAATATGAGTTAATATATGCTCTAAAGTTAAAAATATCATAAAAATCTTGAATCCCTTAATCTTAATTAAGAAATTAAAATTGGGAACTGAATTCATTATATGATCTATTGTATCTCTTCTCGAAGATGGCATGCCGCTACTCGGACTCGAACCGAGATGCTTTAGCACTGCTTCCTAAGAGCAGCGTGTCTACCGATTTCACCATAGCGGCTTGCTCGAACTCATAATAGCCTATTCATATTCAATCGTCGAGATTGGAGGAGTAAATTCAATGCAATGTTTTTTAGGAAAGATTTAAACTGATAAATCCAAATTCATTCAAATAGGGATTTGAAAGTTCATTATTTTCATTTAGGGTGTCAGTTTATTAAATTAATTTAAGACTTTCGTGTAGGTTATGCTTTCCTGAGATTGAACTCTTGTAACTAGATAGTTCTACCGCGATCGAACTCAAAAAAATGCATTTTTACAAAATAGACCCCATTTTTTTTGAATTATTTAAAAATGACACATTTTTCGTACACAATATCCTAACTAAGCTAACGGCTTTTTTGATTGGGTTGAAAGCGAAAGATATATGGGAGATCTATATAATAATTTAGAGAAAGGAAATTAAGAAGTCCGAAAGTTACACAAAAAGTTTTAAAAATGGAATCAATTAGTATCAACAATTCATTAATTTTAACTTAGCTAAAGATTTTCTATTTGCTCTTCTATAGATATGATATAGAGAGAAAAAAGAATTTTCTTATTTATTATTGTAATTGGAACAAATAGTTCGATGGGGAAAATAAAACTCCCCACCTTGGAAATGAAAAAACATACTAAAAGAGGGTTAAAACCTTGTATCCTGTCTTTATTCTTTTTTCAAACAAAAAAAGTATTAGTTGTAGAATTCATTAAACAGAAAAATTCTTATTCCACATATTATAGGAGAAAAGAAAGGTCCATTTCATATTGATTAGCCCAACAATAATAAAAATAGGTAATGTAAATTGTTCATTTTTAATTATGAAATGGACCTTTTTTTCGAGTCAAATCAATTCAGATTATTCCAACGTTTTATTACTTATTTGTTTGTCGCACAAAAAAACTTTTTGAATTTCCGGTCAAAAGAGATTTCCCTAAAGAAAAAGCTTTTAACGCTGCCCAATATCCCTTCCGTTTCCAAATATTTTTACGAATACGCTTTTTTGATATAGAAGTACGTTTTTTTGGAACTGCCATTTAAAAATGAAGAGGTTACTCATTATTATAGTTGGATGTGAAAGACATCTATTGTTCAAAACGAATTGTTCTTTTTATTCTCTAGATAATATTATTTTCATATAAATGGAGATAGGTGAAAGATATGTGAAAATTGCATAAAATATTACTAGAAGAAGAGGATATATGATTTTTTTTTTCAAAAAGAAAATGGTTTTTCTAGTCCATACAATATTCGTAAGAAAGAAAAATTTGTATTGATTGATATTGATACTTTTATTTCTCTTTCTTATTCAAATCTATAGAATACGCCGTGCCCTAGCAATTAAATTGGTTGAACTCTATAACATAAAGAATCAAAAAGACCCTACATTTCTATTTCTGCCTATTTTCGTCGTTCTACATTTAATTTACATGTACTAAAATACATTGAAAGGTTTAAGAACCCCACCCTTGTTGCTTACTGAAAAACTTGAATCTTTAATGTTTTTGATTTTATTAGACTGGAAATAAATCAATCAATTCCATAATGAACTAGTTAATGATTTTGAATAAACTAACTAAAATAGCGAGTTCTTATTTCATTAGGCCAGGTTAGTGATCTTAGTTAATCTAATCCTATGATTCATATTAGTATTTTTAGTGTAATTCTTTATACTTGCTCTATGACTAGAAATTTTTTAATAATCATTGAATTTTTCATTTTCGGTATCTTCATAAATATATTAGTGACTAACTAAGTATTCACGTTTTACGAGTACTTTAGTTATATCATTTGACCAATTGTAACTTCTTGATTTGAATAGTTGAAGTATTTAAGAAAGACTCACAATAAACAATAAGTAAGAATATAAAATTAGAAAATTCTATTTAAGTTAGTACATATCTTGATTTTTTTATTGACTCCTTTCAAAAGAGATAAGATCCGGTGAATCGGAAACACTTAATTAAGAATAAAAAACTTTTTATTTTTTATGGAACAGACATATCAATATGCGTGGATAATACCCTTCGTTCCACTTCCAGTTCCTATGTTAATAGGGGTGGGACTTCTTCTTTTTCCCACGGCAACAAAAAATCTTCGTCGTATGTGGTCCTTTCATAGTATTTTATTGTTAAGTATAGTCATGATTTTTTCGATTGATCTGTCTATTCAGCAAATAAATAACAGTTCTATC